CAATTTTCTTCTGATCTCGATAAAGCTACTCAGAATCAATTGGCAAGAGGTCAACGATTACGTGAGTTACTGAAACAATCTCAATCAGCCCCTCTCACAGTGGAAGAACAGATAATGACCATTTATACCGGAACAAATGGTTATCTGGATGGATTAGAAATTGGACAAGTAAGAAAATTTCTCGTTCAGTTACGCACTTACTTAAAAACGAATAAACCTCAGTTCCAAGAAATCATATCCTCTACCAAGACATTAACCGCTGAAGCAGAAAGCTTGTTGAAAGAAGGTATTCAAGAACAACTGGAACGTTTTATACTTCAGGAGAAAGTATAAAAAAGGAAATGGATCCTTCTTTTTTTTAGTAAATTTTATTCTTTAATTAAATTTTTAAGAAATTCTATAAAATATTAAGAAATTCTATAAATATAAGTATATCTAAGTTAAGTATATATATATAATATAAAGATAATATAAAGAAATATATAACTAATATCTGTTTAATATTAAATATTAAAGCATTCAGAATTTATTTATTATTCTATATTCTTTCTTATCTTTTTGTCTAAAAAGAATAAAAATATATTTTATAATATATATATAAATGGAAATAATAGATAAATATCAATATATTTATATCTATATTGATATTGCGTCCAATAGGATTTGAACCTATACCAAAGGTTTAGAAGACCTATGTCCTATCCATTAGACAATGGACGCTTTTCGCTTTTTTTGACTTTATAGTTGTTAAAAAAAAAAGAAGGTGCGAAATCTTTTTAGCAATTGTGTATTGAATTCATTTCAATACACAATTGCTATTAGACAATTCTAATACATAAAATTATCTCTAATAAAAGGGGAAGGGGGCAATTTACAACTTAGAGCGGGTAGCGGGAATCGAACCCGCATCGTTAGCTTGGAAGGCTAAGGGTTTTAGTCGACGTCGATTGATCATTTTTATATTTTTAACGTCTCTAATTCAAAACCGAACATGAAACTTTGGTTTCATTCGGCTCCTTTATGATGTATGGAGAAATTACCAAATAAAATACGACGGGAACGGAATCAAAATCAAAATTCGACCCATAACATCTATGTTAGCTTTTTTTCCGTCTGGGTGCTTTCACAGAAAATTTTGCTTTATAGATGATCCTTCTAGAAGATAGAAAGGGAGAACCCGAACAATCTTTCTAGTTACTTCGTTCTTTATTTCTATTTAAGAGAATCCTTAGGAAAAGTATTTTGTTTCCACCGAGCTAAAACAATATAATATGTCGATGTCTTTAGTAAACCAAAGTTCTCGTTTAATAGCTATTTTGCTTCAATTTTTTCTATACCAAACAATGAATAGAACTGAAGATTTAGTTACGATTAGAAAGAAACTTTTCTAGCTTTATCCATGGATCCTCTTGTTATACTTATTGAATTGTAACATAGTCATCCAATTCAAAAATTATGTTTCGGAATTTCATAATCCAAATTTACAATTGATTAGAGTCTTTGGATCCAAATTACGAGAATTTATAATCTTCCTTGAATTTTTCATTGAAAGGTAAAGGACTAAATCCTTTTAAGAAATAAAGTTTTTGATCGGAAGATGAATCAAACCGAGAGACCCTTTAACTATTAAAGGGATTAAAGGAACGAATCACACTTTTACCACTAAACTATACCCGCTACAATGCAATTATTGCATATAAATTGACCTTTTGTCGAACAAAGTAATCGGGGGTGTAATAAAAAAAAATGAAAAAAAAATTATAAAATTATAGCGTCGACGCGTAGGCTTAATAAAATTAGTAAAGCGGATTCCTTTTTTTTTCAATTTCAGATCTTTTTTTTCTAAAACTCCATTGGATGAGTCTTTTAACTTTAACAAAAAAAAGGCCCGGCTGGGGACTGACCAGGCCAGGCTATTAAAATAAAAAAGATCTTTTACTTGTGTTTGGGCGAGACAAAATAAAAAGAGGATTCTCTATTTTTATTATTGTGGTTTTATTTTTTTATCTTTCGTGTTCGAGCCTTTTCTTTATCTAATATTTATCTAAATTTTGTGTGTAAATAGAATTACTGAGAAAGTTCTATAAAAAAAGGTTATATAATAGTAATATATATATATATTATATATAAATAGATGATAAATTTATTTCTAAAAAAAAAAAAGAAATTATATAATATATATATTATATATATAATAAAATATAGAAAACGAAAAAAATATTATATATAATAAAGAATAATCTATACAAAAAAGAAAGCTTTTTAAGAATAAAGTGGAGAAGGTTTTTTTCAAACTTTTTTTATAATGGAACCTAATTTTTATAATGGAACCTAATAAGTATCCCTTTTCAATTAGGAGAGATGGCTGAGTGGACTAAAGCGTTGGATTGCTAATCCATTGTACGGGTTAATCGTACCGAGGGTTCGAATCCCTCTCTTTCCCTTTCTCCTTTTGATGATGTGTAATAGATAAAAAACAAATAAAATTCGAGTATTTCCACTAATTAAATAAAGCAATAAAAAACCTTGCTTTTTTATTCTTCACGTCCCGGATTACGTCCTGGATCATTAGATAGGAATCCAAATATGAAGAGAGAAACAAAGAATATAACTACAGTGTATACAAAAAGTTTGAGAGTAAGCATTACACAATCTCCAAGATCTTACTTTTTTTTTTGAAAAAAAAAAGAGAATAGATTCTCTATTTTTATACCAAATATCTAATTTTGATACCAAAAAATAAAGTGATTTATTTTTGTGAGCTCGAATCTAATTAGGTTCTTTCGTTTAGGGAAAAGAGGTTAAAATTTAGGAAATAGAATGATCCAGATTTAGTATGGCTACCAAAAAAATTAAATATTTGAATTGAGAGTTCGTTCATACGTCAAGATTTTTTTGATCTTTTGAATTGTTGGAAGAAAAAAACCGCGAATTTTTATAAGACAGTATTAAGAATTTCATCGAAAACTTACAGCTGCTTGCCAAACAAAGGCTAAGAGAAGAAAGAAAAGAGGTATTACGGGCATAACATCTACGATTGGATTCAAAAAGGCATAGGCCTCAGGCAATTTGGCGACTAAAAAAGTGCTTGAAAAAGGGGCAGAATTAAAACAAATACAGATCAAATTAAATATATTAAGCATAACAAAAATTGGTGTTCTTGTGGATAATTTAATTTTGATTGAGTTATTAATATATTTTTTATATAAAGAAAAAATAAAGAAAGATAGTCTAAAAAGACTTTGTTGAACTTACTCAATCAAAAAACCTTTCATTCTCTTATGAGAATTAAAGAAATAATATTTTCATACAATATCTTAATTGAATTCTATGTAATGATCAATAAAGTCAGTTTAATTTGCTATCTACACGTGTCAAAACTCTAGCACCTGTGTAATCTATTTTAATTTGGGCTTAAATTGAATTGACGAACAACCAATAGCAATATTACTCTTTTAGTAGTCTTGAATAAAAATCTAAATGGGGCGTAGCCAAGCGGTAAGGCAACGGGTTTTGGTCCCGCTATTCGGAGGTTCGAATCCTTCCGTCCCAGAGTACAGTCATTACGGAATAAATTTTCTATTGCCTTTGTACACCATCTTTGTATTTCTGTTTAAAAATACAACATATTTTAAGAATAAAATATTGAAATGAAAATAAAAATCAACTTTTTTTTCATCATTTCAACCAAATAAAAAAATATATATTTATATATATAAATATATATTTCTATTAAAATTTCGATTTTACATATATACAATCTGATATGGGATTCATTTGAATTCTGACTGAACCTTTTACGCGTAAATTCACTGTTCCATTCATAGAGAAAGAAAAAGTATAGATTACGATATACTGACTGAACTATGACTATTCATGATTCCAGAATTGAATCAATTACACAAACTAGAGGAATGTTATGGTAAAACTTCGTTTAAAACGATGTGGTAGAAAGCAACGTGCGACTTGAATTGAAGGACATGATCTGCTGTGGATTTTTTGATCCGCCACTTTTTATATAGGAATATAGGTGCTCTTGGCTCGACATTTTGTGTTCTTTTTTTTGGAATTAAAAAAAAAGAGTACAGGATGGAGCTCGAGGAGAATAGAAAGTTTTTATTCCTTTCGCAGGAGTAAGGATCTAGGGTTAGTGCGAATCAATAAGTTGGAACAACTTCGTAAGTATTTTTATTTTTATATTGAAAAAAAGACCTTTCAAGCAATTTTACAATGGAAAAATAAAATTTTCTTAAATTTGTAAAATTCTTTGAATCAAAAGTCTATCATGCGTGAATCAAGCGTTTGTATGATTTTTTGATAAAAAGAAAAGAAATCATAAACAAAATAAGGGGCTTGTTGCTGCCCTTTTTAATAAAACGATTCAAGATCACCGAAGTAATGTCTAAACCCAAAGATTCAAAGTAAGGATAAAGAATCCTGAAACAAGGAAATCCCTTTTTAAATTGTTTGAACAACTAGATCAGAATGAAGAATCAAAATTGATTCTAAAAAATGAGCCAAACAAAAAAGGGTTAGAGACTACTCAATAAAAAGAGTACTTAAGGATTCTCTGTTGAGATATTTGAGAGTTATTTAACTTGAGTTACGAGAGTAAGAATGTTACGAATTCTTTTTATGGAAAAAACTATTTAGGGTTTCAATACTGGCTAATTGATTTAATGTTTTTATTAATCTATCTAATATTTGTATTTTATACAGAGAGTTAACTTATACTCGTTGAATTTTTTCTCGAGCCGTACGAGGCCAAAGCCTCTTATACGTTTCTAGGGGGGGTATTATTCATATACATCTATCCCAATGAGCCGTTTATCGAATCGTTGCAATTGATGTTCGATCCCGAAGAGAAGGAAGAGATCTTCGGAAAGTGGGTTTTTATGATCCAATAACAAATCAAACTTATTTAAATCTTCCTGCTATTCTCGATTTCCTTAAAAAAGGCGCTCAACCAACAAGAACAGTTCACGATATTTCAAAGAAGGCAGGGATTTTTACAGAATTAAGTCTTAATAAAACGAAATTGAATTAATGAAACATAAAAAAGAGGATGTGAAAGACTCGTATATAGCTTGGTATCAAATTTTATCTACTCTTTTCTTTCCTCCTCTTTCTCTTCCATCATTTTTTTTTAGAATTTCGATTTATTATTAGTATTCGTACCTTAGTAGGAATACTAAAAAAACCCTGTTAACAATTACTATTTTTTATAATCATAAATAAATTTATGAAAATAATTTTGGATCTATATAAATTATAATTATAATTTTTGTATAAATACAAAATTTTATTGTATAAAAAAAAATACTGTATATAAAAATATAAAATAATATTTTTATTATTCATTATTCATAAAAAATTAAAGGCCATAAAAATGGGTCTAAAAAAGTATAAAAAGATTTGAGATTACCCTAACTGGCTTAGTTTTCCTTCATTGTATGAACTAACAAACCAAGGGGTTAAGCTTTGTTATTTTTTTCTTTTCGCTATATTAAAAATTCACAATCATATTGACAACAGTGTATCGACCAAATATAATTCTCTCATAGAGAAATAGATCTATTTATCCCGGACGCACACATGACTGGATTTTTATTTTTTTCTTTATTCTGGTTGTATCTACATATTTGCAGTACTTTCTTTTTTTGCTTTTTTGGGGTTGCTAACTCAACGGTAGAGTACTCGGCTTTTAAGTGCGACTAGCATCTTTTACACATTTGTATGAAGAAAAGGATTCGTACAGATCTACGGTAGAGTTTGTAAGACCACGACTGATCCTGAAAGGAATGAATGGAAAAAATAGCATGTCGTATCAAGGGAGAATTCAGATAACATTTTTTTTTGCTTTCCTGATCGGTACAACCTTATTTTCGGTGTCGAACAAAAAAAAAAGAATTCCAATTTGGGTCGAGTGAATAAATATAAATGGATGGATAAAAAAACCAGGTTTCCTGATTCCAGGAAAAAAAAAGAAACGAGCTTCCATTCGTAATTTGAAAAATTACCCGATCTAATTAAATGTTAAAAATAGATTAGTGCCTAATACGGGTATGGGAAGGAATTTTTTTCTTGCGTGTTATTATCAATTTTTTCATGAGTCCTAATTATTTTTTCCCTAGTCCGTTTGGGTTAGGTTGGAGATGGATGTGTAAAAGAAGCAGTATATTGATAAAAAAATATATATATTTCCAAAATCAAAAGAGCGATTAGGTTAAAAAAATAAAGGATTTCTAATCATTTTGTTTTGTTATTCTATAATATAAATATAACTAACAGAAACCTATTAAAGATAGAGAATCTGGTTAGCAGTCTACCTGTTTATGAGGTATCTATTGCTTTCATAGTCTAATACCTCATTTTGACCGTATCGCACTATGTGTCATTTCAGAACTCAATAAAATAAAGACTTTACTTTCAGTTCAAATCGAATTTCAATCCAAATGGAGAAATTTCAGGGATATTTAGAGTTCGATGGGGCTCGGCAACAGAGTTTTCTATATCCACTTTTTTTTCGGGAGTATATTTATGTACTTGCTTATGATCATGGTTTAAATAGATTAAATAAAAATCGCTCTATTTTCTTGGAAAATGCGGATTATGACAAAAAATATAGTTCACTAATTGTGAAACGCTTAATTTTGCGGATGTCTGAACAGAATCGTTTGATTATTCCCACTAAGGATTTGAACCAAAATACCTTTTTGGGGCATACCAATCTTTTCTATTATCAAATGATATCTGTTTTATTTGCAGTGATTGTAGAAATTCCTTTTTCCCTAAGATTAGGATCCTTTTTCGAAGGAAAACAATTAAAAAAATCTTATAATTTACAATCAATTCATTCAATATTTCCCTTTTTAGAAGACAAATTCTCACATTTTAATTATGTGTTAGATGTACTAATACCTTACCCCATCCATCTAGAAATCTTGGTTCAAACCCTACGTTACCGGGTAAAAGATGCCTCTTCTTTGCATTTTTTTCGGTTCTGTCTATACGAGTCTTGCAATTGGAAGAATTTTGATATTAAAAAAAAATCAATTTTGAATCCAAGATTTTTCTTGTTCTTATATAATTCTCATGTATGTGAATACGAATCCATCTTTTTTTTTCTACGCAAGCGGTCTTCTCATCTACGATCGACATCTTATGAAGTCCTTTTTGAGCGAATTTTATTCTATGGAAAAATACAACATTTTTTAAAAGTCTTTGGTAATAATTTTCCGGCGATCCTAGGGTTGCTCCAGGATCCTTTCATACATTATGTTAGATATCACGGAAAATGCATTCTGGCAACAAAGGATACACCGCTTCTGATGAATAAATGGAAATATTATTTTGTTAATTTATGGCAATGTTATTTTTCCATATGGTTTCAACCGCAAAAGGTCAATATAAATCAATTATCTAAAGATAATTTAGAGTTTCTGGGTTATCTGTCAAGTTTGCGATTAAATCCTTTAGTGGTACGTAGTCAAATGCTAG